AAGGTAGGGTTCCCCTACAAACCATTCGAGCCAAAATTGATTATTGTTCCTATACAGTTCGAACTATCTATGGGGCATTAGGAATCAAAATTTGGATATTTGCAGACGAGGAATAATGGGCCTTTCGTTGTCTTTCTGTTCCATCCATCCGGCAATTGAATAAAAAATCACAAACTCGTTCATTTTTTTCCGTTCAATCAAAAAAATGATAATTTTTTCGAATTCTTAATTCTATAGGGTTGAATAACAATTCGATTGACTCCATCTCCATATAATTGCTATGCTTAGTGTGTGACTCGTTGGTTTTTTATTTAGAGTTAGGTTAGGATTAAAAAACAAAGGGCCATCCCCTAGTATGAACTAATAACTATATAACTAATAACCAGCTCATTGCTTCGTATTATCTGGATCCAAGGAACCAGTCGCTATATGATGTATTGATCATATTGTTGTAGCAACTGAAGCATTTTTTTTTACATAAAAGAAAAATCAATCTATAAGGTTGTGAAGCAAAAACAAAGGGATATGGATAAATGGAGGGGTGAGAGAAAGAAAGAAAAAGAATAGCAATGATATATGATTCCAATATGTATGGTCTATGAACTATCTTATAAAAGGCAATGTAATAAAGCATTAATGTATTCGTCCATAATTAATAATTAGATTCGATGAATATGAATACAATTTATACGAAAAATAAAAAAGAATAAAGAGCGCCGAGTCAATAAAGACTGAGAAGATTGATTCAGGAACAAATTTTATTAGGAGCTCCATTGCAGAGTTCGGGCCTAGTCATTAATCGAGAAGCGATGGGAACGACAGAACCTGTGACTGAGGAAGATTCCCTTGAAAACGAATCCTAATGATTCATTGGGTGGGATGGCGGAACGAGCCAAGAACCAATTCATTTATTCTGATAGGTCATGGAACGCCCCTACCTACGAATGAAAGGGATGTTGAAAGAGCAAATATTCGCCCGCGAAAGCCTTACTGGATTGCTAAGTTTTGGGCAATTCAATAAAAATAAATAAAATAAAGGTAAAAATAAATGAAGATTCATTAATTATAAAATGGAATTTATCATTTTATTTTATTCCTACGTGTACGTGACAGATTATATCTCAAAAAATTCCATGATTCATTATTCATTCAATTCAAAATATATACAATATTATTTAATCGTTTCATTCGCGAGGAGCTGGATGAGAAGAAACTCTCATGTCCAGTTCTGCAGTAGAGATGGCATTGAGAAACAACCATCAACTATAACCCCAAAAGAACCAGATTTCGTAAACAACATAGAGGAAGAATGAAGGGAATATCTTATCGAGGCAATCGAATTTGTTTCGGCGGATACGCCCTTCAGGCACTTGAACCCGCTTGGATCACATCTAGACAAATAGAAGCGGGGCGACGAGCCATGGCACGATATGCGCGTCGTGGTGGAAAAATATGGGTACGTATATTTCCAGACAAACCTGTTACAGTAAGGCCTACCGAAACACGTATGGGTTCGGGGAAAGGATCTCCCGAATATTGGGTATCCGTCGTTAAACCGGGTCGAATACTTTATGAAATGGGTGGAGTATCAGAAATTGTAGCCAGAGAAGCTATTTCTATAGCTGCGTCCAAAATGCCTATACGAACTCAATTCGTTATTGCGGGATAGGGATATGGAACGAAAGGAAAGGGGCCTTGTGATGAAAAAACCGCAGTTTTTTTATTTCTGGACAAACAATCTTTCTTCTTTTTTTCTTCGCCCTTTAGTTAGTTAGCATTGAAAGAAAAAAGAGAAAAATAATAAGAATGATATGATTCAACCTCAGACCTATTTAAATGTAGCGGACAACAGCGGGGCTAGAGAATTAATGTGTATTCGAATCATAGGAGCTAGTAATCGCCGATATGCTCATATTGGTGACGTTATTGTTGCTGTAATCAAAGAAGCAGTTCCCAATATGCCTCTACAAAGATCAGAAGTGATCAGAGCTGTAATTGTACGTACATGTAAAGAACTCAAACGTGACAATGGTATGATAATACAATATGATGACAATGCAGCAGTTGTCATTGATCAAGAAGGAAATCCCAAAGGAACTCGAGTTTTTGGTGCGATCGCTCGGGAATTGAGACAGTTGAATTTTACTAAAATAGTCTCATTAGCTCCTGAGGTATTATAAATAGATTCTAAATAAATACTAATAGATGAAAACATAATAAAACATAAAAAAAGGGAGGTTCATAGTAAGATATCTGAACTGAATTAGATTCCATTAATTAGTAGAATGCATTAGTAGATTGTTTCTCACGCATATACCTTTAATAATTCATGAAAAAAAAAGAGTAGAGCATGCTGATTATATAAAAACCCGGAGGCACCAGTTCATCATGGGTAGGGACACTATTGCCGAAATAATAACTTCTATACGAAATGCTGACATGGATAAAAAAGGAACGGTTCGAATAGCATCTACAAATATCACTGAAAACATTGTTAAAATACTTCTACGCGAAGGCTTTATCGAAAATGTGAGAAAACATCGAGTAAGCAAGAAATATTTCTTGGTTTCAACTCTGCGACATAGAAGGAATAGAAAAGGGCCATATAGAACTGTTTTAAAACGTATCAGCCGACCCGGCCTACGAATCTATTCCAACCATCAACGAATTCCTAGGATTTTAGGAGGAATGGGTATTGTAATTCTTTCGACTTCTCGAGGTATAATGACAGACCGAGAGGCTCGACTAGAAGGAATCGGGGGAGAAATTTTGTTATATATATGGTGATCTTTATGATCTACGAATTGCATCCGTAGGAAAACTTCCTATTTTTTTTTTGAAAAAAGAGGAAGGGTTGTCTAATATCACTCCTACTCCATGAGTTGATAATTAAAGGGGTTACCTGGAATGAAAGAACAAAAATGGATTCATGAAGGTTTAATTACTGAATCACTTTCCAATGGTATGTTTCGGGTTCGTAGTGACGTGACTTTTCAACATTCCTCTCGTTCGGATACAATCGGAGGTTCAAAATTTCAAGAGACTTATTTTCTTTTCTTCGAAGGAGTAGATTCAAAATTTAAATAAAATTAAGGAGAAACAAATATGAAAATTAGGGCGTCCGTTCGTAAAATTTGTGAAAAATGTCGACTGATCCGCAGGCGGGGACGAATTATAGTAATTTGTTTCAACCCGAGGCATAAACAGAGACAGGGATAAATTTTTTATTAAAAGAGACTCTCCAAATGACTCAATACACAAACAAATAAAGGACCCATTTTGACATGAAAATAAAATATACGTATATTTCTGACTCATATTTAGGAGATGATAAAATATGACAAAAACCATAACAAGAATTGGCTCACGTAAGAGTGGGCGCATTAGTTCACGTAAGACTGGACGTCGAATACCAAAAGGGATTATTCATGTTCAAGCAAGTTTCAACAATACCATTGTAACAATCACAGATATACGGGGTCGGGTTGTTTCTTGGTCCTCCGCCGGTACTTGTGGCTTCAAGGGCACAAGAAGAGGGACGCCGTTTGCTGCCCAAACCGCAGCCGCAAACGCTATTCGTACAGTAGTGGATCAGGGTATGCAACGAGCAGAAGTTATGATAAAGGGTCCTGGTCTTGGAAGAGATGCAGCACTACGAGCCATTCGTAGAAGTGGTATACTATTAAGTTTTGTCAGAGACGTAACCCCTATGCCACATAATGGGTGTAGGCCTCCTAAAAAAAGGCGTATATAGAAATAAGAATTGAGAATTGAACGAATTTCAAGAGAAAGAAATGATTAAATGATCGGATCCAATAATATGACTATGTTTCGAGAAGAAGTCGCAGTATCTACTCGGACACTACAGTGGAAGTGTGTTGAATCAAGAGAAGACAGTAAGCGTTTTTATTATGGACGTTTTATTCTGTCTCCGCTTATGAAAGGTCAAGCTGATACAATAGGCATTGCGATGCGAAGGGCTTTGCTTGGAGAAATAGAAGGAACATGTATTACACGCGCAAAATCTGAAAAGATACCACATGAATATTCTACCATAGAAGGTATTGAAGAATCCGTACATGAAATTTTAATTAATTTGAAAGAAATTGTATTGAAAAGTAATCTGTATGGAACTCGCGACGCATCTATTTGCGTCAAGGGTCCTGGATATGTAACTGCTCAAGACATCATCTCACCACCTTCTGTGGAAATCGTTGATACTACACAGCATATAGCTAGCCTGACGAAACCAATTGATTTTTGTATTGGATTACAAATCGAGAGTAATCGAGGATATCGTATGAAAACACCAAATAACGCTGAAGAAGGAAGTTATCCAATAAATGCTGTATTCATGCCTGTTCGAAATGCAAATCATAGTATTCATTCTTATACTTATAGTAATGGGAATGAAAAACAAGAGATACTTTTTCTCGAAATATGGACGAATGGAAGTTTAACTCCTAAAGAAGCACTTTACGAAGCCTCCCGTAATTTGATTGATTTATTTATTCCGTTTCTACATGCAGAAGAACAAGATAAAAATGTAGAGGACAATCAAAATAGGGTTACTTTACCCTTTTTCACTTTTCATGATGGATTGGATAAACTAAGAAAACAAAAAGAAATCGAATTGAAATGTTTTTTTATTGACCAATTAGAATTGCCTTCGAGGACCTATAATTGCCTCAAAAGGTCCAATATACATACATTATTAGACCTTTTGAATAAGAGTCAAGAAGATCTTATGAAAATTGAACATTTTCGCATAGAAGATGTAAAACAGATATTGGTCATTATACAAAAACATTTCGTAATTGATTTACCTAAGAATAAGTTTTTTATTTGTTGAAGTCCATTGGAATTGGAATGATTTCATCTTTTTTTTTGCTTAAATTTATTCAGCACGATCCGTATATTATATTAAATATAGATTCAGAATTAACTGGAATAAACGTATCTAGGGAAGATTCACTTCCCTAGAAAGATACATTGTGATA